CTGCGAGTCAATTTGCTGTCTTCGTACAGGTTACGCGGTGGATCTTATAAGATCTACTCACGTCAAGGTCTTCCGACATCTAAACGTTGGAAGCGCCATTCTCTCTTAATGTTTTCGCCGACTGGCATACTTTTCCTTTCTCATTGATGTTTTGGTTAGCATTTCCAGATTTGGGAGTGTTGACTGCAGAGCAGTATGGAATGGTAAGGGCGTTTATCATGGAGCGTGTACGTCCATCAAACTTAAATTAAGTTTTTTGGCGTCATGAGGCATTAGCCTCGGGCGGATCAGGTGGTACCTGATCGACCTCTGATCACCGTGTGTGGTCAAGGTTCCATTGAGGCGGAACCTTGGGTGTGAGATTGGGACCGTCCGGGGACGGGATCCCAGGTTACAATCTCACGATATAAGGTTTGAACCTCATCCTGCTCTGAGGGGGTGGTTCCCTCTCACAGTGAGGATCCTTTGGTAACCTCCAGAGGTGCTTTCCTATGGCTCACCACGAGATGAGTCATGTGGGCGAGTTCTTGTGGGGGCCACATTTGTACTGTAGGAGACACGTGTGTGTCATGCAGTAGCACAGGGTGTCGCAGAAGCCCCTGGAGGTGGGAAAGCACGCTCCGTCATAGGAAGCTTATAAACGCGAACCATGCGCACACTCTTTCCTGCTTTACAAAAGGTGGCCCGCATCAGATGGCAGAGAGTTTTGGAAGACTCTCGGATGGCACTTGGCTGGGGATCAACAACTACTTTAATAAGGTATACCAGTCAATTTCCTTCGAAAAATAAGAAAAAGAAAGAAATTGAGTATTACGCAGTGCGGGAGGACATTGTTATGAATCTTGAAAGCCTTGTCATATACTTCGGGGCCTTCTACTTGCTTGACCCCTGAGAATACGGCCTCCAGACATGGAATTTGATGTTAATCTCTTCCGCTGAGATCGAGCTTACTCTATGCCATCTATCTATCCTTGAAAACGATGCGCCTCTTGAATTGCTCAGGGATGCTTCTTTTCTATACGGAAAATTTGCCCAACACCATGCCTGCAGCAAATTCCATTTTGCCAGCACTCTTACAGAATCCGGAAAACCGCGTCGAGATCTATCGACTATAGCATGAAAGTCGTTGTACAAGTTCGCTGTGACCAGAACCCCAAGGGCAACTCCCGATATTCAGATGTACAGCTATGTTGAAGAAGTGCTCTGAAATGAGACTTGCTGGTGAAACTGTGATAATGGATCTATGAAGCCAATATACGAGAAATCCTAAATGCCTCCGTGTGATGCTGTTTGCTATGCGAGCAGAGTACAGACTCCTTTTTTCAGACTGAAGAGTCCTTTTTCCAGTTGAACTTATTGAATAGCCTATCTATCTATTGACCATGGAATCCCCTGATTTGAGATTGAATCGCATGAAAGGATCCCTTTTCTGCCTTCTTGGTTATTAGATGCTTAGCTTCTTTCAAAGGAAAGAAAGTGCTTTGTCTTGGGGGTGACCTTCATTCCATTTTTTCAATATCAAAATAGTTTTCATGGGATCTCTTGCAGTCAAAGCGTTGTTCCCATAGCCTCTTCTCGCTCATCTGCACCCCTCACTACTGAAAGTCTTTCTTTTCGTTCTTCTGATCTGCTTCCACTCCTGGCTTCCAAGGTCTAGCCTGGACCTCTGCCTCGACATTCTCAATTAAAGAAAGAATCTACTTCCGACTTTCGGGACTGACTTTCTTTCCCTTCTTCCTTAGCTGGCACAGCAGAAATAGTAGCTTACTGACATTGGCATAGCAAATACTATCCTTTGCTTTCCTCTTAGCCGTTGATTCCCAACTCTCCTTCCCTTTCATTCGTTTCCTCCCTTAAAGCTTCATCTCTCTCTTTCATCGGCGAACAATAAAGCACGGTGGGATGCATTGACACGACTCCACCTATTGAATAGAGAGAGGGCCTATTACTAAGTAGCGATTCTGGCTTTACGTCTCCATGTTGATTTTGATCTATAAAAATCCTACAGAATCATCGGGCTTTTTACATTCTTCTTTGAATTGCGAGAGATAGAAGAAGGATAAACTAAACACAGGCAGAAGACAACTTACATACAAATGATCCGAGAAGGACAACTAGTGACCTCTTTGAAGGAAGAATGCCAAGTTAGGAAAAAAAGGATCTTGAAGGGAAAATCCATAGTGAATCCATTAGGTATGTGAAAAGAAGGCTTTTGTTACGACGGAAAAAGGCATAGCTTTCTCTGATGCGCCATTAACGCTATTTACTCTACTGAGAAGAATAAGAGTTAGCACAGGATTGGAAGGAAAGACAGATATGCAATTTACTGAAAGGATCTCATTTGATTAAGAAAGCTGTCCAATTGAATAAGGGACATAGATAAGGAAAAGCAATGATACAACTCATCCAAGATGCACAGAAAGAACTGAAAGCGGGGGAAGGGGATGAGACTGGTCTTTCATTCCATTCCTTTCTGGAGGAAAGGGCAAGCAAGGTGCGTAGCGTAGGTCTGTGATGAATAGGTAAGCCTGTGCTGCTAGTGTTAAGCTAGTGAGAAGGCATCAGTAGGCCAGTCATCCTTCTTTCTAATAATATGCCCTTCGGGGCTTTCCTCTTTCTCTTTCTTATAGGACAAAGGCGAATGCTTTCTACTAAGAGGCGGTCCTGTGCTAACTATTAGTAAGGCAGAAGAGGAAGTCGGGGGGTAGTAAGGAAAGTCAGTCCTTAAAGAAAGGAAGTCATAGATTCTCTTTCTTTACGGGACATCCGGTAATCTTTCTTTATAAGCTAAGGCAGTCACCAATACAGGAAATTAGCAAGGATTTGATGAGATTTATGTAACTATCTTTCCTTGATGTTATATAAGCTTTCTGCCTTTATTGACTTCTATCTTCTAAAGACATTTGGCTTCTTAAGAGGTCATGCTTGGTAAAGAATAGCTGGACAAGGTGCGAAGCGGGTAGAAATCCCGGTGAAAGCAGTCCATCCAGATTAAGTTAGAAAGTCAGAGAAGACACTCCTAGACAATACGATCTTGCAAGAGAGAAGGAGGAGAGCATCTTTATCTATTTGATAACAAAAAGGTAATAGACTAGACAAGGAGACGATGATTATAGATTCTAAAGAGAAAGAGAAGACGATCTCCGAGAAAATGAAAGAGCAAGCAAGAAAAAAAAAGAGGAAAAGAAGACTGAAAAACATCTAAATAAGAAAGAAAAGAAAAAGCTGACTCTTCTTAAGCGTGAGCGGCCCTCTCACCCAAGAGTCACTCACTTCGCTTCAAGAAAAAGAAGAAGAGTATGAAAAGCATGAAATCGACATCTTCGAGGGGCGATGAAGAAAAAACAAGAAGGCATGGAACGAGCGGGATTATTTACCCTCAGGAGAAGCAGAGACCCAGAGAGAGCAGACTCCCTAGCCTGGCCTATCATAATGGAAGAATAGGTAGACGAAAATCCCGTAAACATCTACCTAAAAGAAAAGAGATATACGTAGACCATTCTCAAAACGACTTTGTAGTACGGGGGGGAAAGCAGGTCAGGGAGAACGAATACAAAAAAATACGTAAACGCCTCGGGCCCCCGAAAGATATAAAAAGGCGAGCTATAATGAGACTGATTATGTTATGGTGAATACAAAAGACGCGTTTTCGATGTACTCAGGAAGATCGGGGATAGTCAAATACTCAACAACCCGCTTTATTATGCTACACTACAAGTAGATGAAGTCAAAAAAGCATTGCATTGGCATCTAAAGACTGCGAAAAGGAAGAAAGACGAAAAGATGTTCAAAAAATCTCAGGACATTCAGTGCGGGCCCCACCCCTACGACTTGAATTTACGATACAATTCTTCCTTGCATCATATAAAGGCTAAAGGGCTCCGCTTGCTGATTTGGCATTAAGTGGGACCCTCCGCCCTCTTCCAATTCTTCGGCTACCGACAAGAATTAGAACTCAAGGGAATGTACCCGATTTTGAGCACGTACAACCATGTTCAAAATGCCAATGTCGTATTCGGCCTTTAAGTTCGTTGACAAAAAAAAGGGCAACCTTTTCTTTTTTTCCATATCTCAAAGTCTCTGGTTGACTTTCTCGAGGTCCATTTCGTTATTCCCGCTTCTTCCGACAAAGATCCGCTCCCGGATAGACCTTGACTTTTCCCATGGATCTACGGGGTAAATGGATTGCAACTGCTTTCTGATTTTCACCTTGTGGTTAAAGTGAGTCATGGCTCGATCTAAGAATGCTGCCTGCTGCTCCGCGGAGAATTCCCCTCGCTTTTGGGGGATCGACGCTCGCTACGATGCTCTCGATTTCCCCCTTTACGGAAAAACATCAGCAACTACAGGCGCTTGCTGGCTTCCTACTAATGGTGGCGCCGGAGTCAAATCTAGATCCACATAATCCCCATTTTGAATGGGCTGACCAAGGTCAACCTATTATAAAAGAGGTTTAGGGGGGCAGGCTTGCTTGGCTTACCCTCCATCCTCTCGTGAGCCAGCGAAGGCGAGTACTCCACTCCTTTACCCTTTCCTTTCTATCGAATCGATCCGGCCCGATTGGATCATAGACAAGTCAATCTCCTACTCAACCCCCGAGGCTCGTACCTGCGGACCTGGCGACGGGGGAATGACCAGTGTCTCTGACTTACGTATCAACGTCCGATCGACGCGAGACCGAAAAGAATAGATTCATTCAACCCATATTCCCGGGAAGCGAAGCATTGGAGGGCTCATCAGTCGTAGTCAAAAAAGAGAGCAGAGGAAAGAAGAATTGAAAAGCGAGAATAACTAAAAAAGGAAGGAATGGGACAACTCTTAAACTACTGGTAAGCTATGGACCAAGAAGGCCAGCGAGCACGAAGGTGCATACGGGAATCAAAAAAGGGGATAGACTATGGAAGCATCCGCTATGGGATAAGCAGACTACTTGTGAATTGGAAAGAGAGATTCAAAGCTCCACCTGGCGAGGAGCATAAAGAGCGTAATAAAAGGAGCGAGTACTTTTGAGAGCAACTAGAGTAGCAGCTAGAGAAGCTAGATAGCTCGAGAAAGGGGAGAGGGGTTGAGAGGAAGAGGGTTCCCAAAGAATTGATGGAGTTGCTTTGACTTTCATCGGTATTGGTTGGCATTCAGCCTATTCTCTTGATTCACTGTCCATCTCAATTCTTCTTTTGCTCGGATAGAAGAAATGGAGAGATAGATTTGAGAAAGAAGAAGTTTAGAGGGAAAGAGCGTTCTTAATAAGGGAAGGGCCGATCAAGATCCCTTCCTGGCTCATCTTTTCGTGGGAAGAGTTGGTGAGTCAAGTTTGAACTAGCAAGCCAGCGGAAGTAGCTTTCTCTCTTTCTATTTACTTATGAAAAAGCTTTTTGTCTTTCTTCTTTCCGCCAGTCTCAGGTAAATGCTTGCCTTTTGCAAAAGGATCTCATGTCTAAAAGAAGGAGAAGAAAGTAGATCTGAGTTATTGTCTTGTTAGAGGCGGTGAGACAAGTAAGACATTTCCATTCTTTCTCTCCGAAGATTCAATCTCTGTCTCCGGATATCAGGAAGAAAGGAAGAATCAAAGACTGCCTATGATGACGCACCAGGAAGATTCTGACGGGTGTCAAAAAAGAGATAGGGAAGGACCAAGCATGCACTCACAGCTGCTATGCAATGCCAGTGGTGTGATGCACACAGCAGAAGTTTGCGATCTTCAAATATATATGCAATGAAAATCCTAATCCTTATGGGAAAGAAAGGAGAACCTGCCCTCTATAGAAGGAAGATAGTGCCAGGAGAGTCCGAGGAGAACTGAAAAGGGATACGCCAGATTGACAAAGCGAGAGTTGGTGGGTCCGCCTATACTACGCTTCTTTTATGAGATGGCGAGAAGGAGGTGCATGAGAAAGAAAAGATCTCTTCTCTCAAAGAACGACTCTCTCAAGTCGGGGATTTCGATGAAAGTCAGGTAGACGCCATCTTTGACATCTTGATCGTTAACGGTCAGCTGACTCTACCTCCGTGTAAGCGACCCGCCGAGATCGAGAAAGTTGATGATTCAACTACTGTCGGTCCGTCGTGGGACATAGACTAAGACAGTCTTTTCTCTTTAAGAGCTGTTGGAAGAAGGGTAGAAGGAATCGATGCCAGACCCAGACCTAGATCGAGAAATGCTTTTTTAGTTCCATAGCTGGCTCAAGGCCCATCTCTGACTTCTAATAAAAAGAGTTATCTTCATATTCCAATCACCCGGCCAATCTCCTTATCTTCGTGCGAACATCTCTCTAAGGGTAGTCGCTCTAAAGGTAGTTGACCCGGGTAAGGCAGTTTCATTTTGGTATAGCTCTTGTGGCTAGCTCTTGGTCGTTTAGTAAGGGCATGGGTTAAGGAAGGGAGTCACCCTCGGAGAGGAAGAAGAAGGCCTTTCTCTCTTGTTTAGCCAAATCCGCTTGGGCAGGTTGGTTTTGCTGCTTTCTTTGATTGCCGGCGCGATCGTATATAAAAAAAAAAAAGAAGTAGTGGATCAAGGCTGACGGTAAGCTTTAGAGCTACCTAGCGCAGATGTGACGACTGCTCTCTCTTTCGATAGAGATGGGAAGAAGCCTCCTTCTACGCTACGCACCTTGCCCGATTGGAGATAATATACCTGGAGATTCGGTAAAGTCTTCCGTGGCTGACTCCTATTCCCTTGATTCGGTTTAGTTGGTCAGATTGGTCTCGGAAAGCCCTCGCCTAGGGGAGGGGATGAAATAGCCTTTCAGTCTACTAGGCAGAAAAGTCTTTCATCGTAGTGCTACAAGGCCACACAAGAAAACTTTTAAAGAAAAGCTACTGACATAGCAGAAGCAAAAGCAAAGGATTAGAATCAATCCCATCACAGAAGATAGAAAGAAAGCAAAGCTAAAAAAAAGAAAGAAGATCAAATCTAGAGCAAAGACCCAATAGACCAGCAGAAGGCCAAACTCCTCCAAAGCTGCAGACTGCAAAAAAATGCCTGTTCTCTAAAAAAAAGTCTGAGAGATACAGATGAAGAAACTAATGGCAAGGAATTAAAGAGCTCCAATTAGTAAGGAAATCTCAGATTCCAGTTGCACAGAATAGTTCTTGGAGTTGAGTGACTTCAACTTTGATCTTTAACTCCTTCCAAGACTGCATTTTTAAGCTAAGATCTGCAAGAAGAAAGTTGACAAGACTTGAAACTGAAAGACAGCTGCCTTGATGCAATCTTATCTTCCTCTCTCCCCAGATATAATAGATGGAAGCACACCAAGCTAATCTAAGCAAGACAGCCAGCACACTCTTCTTGGAGAGAGATTTCTTAGCCCAATTCAATTCATCATTCTATCCCCCCACATCTTTATAGATATTGCTCCTTTTCAAAGGGCAAGAAAAGAATAAGTGATCTCTGGTCTCTATATCTTGCTGACACAGTAAAGATTGCATGTAAACTTGCCTACCCCACTTAGCTTGCCTTTCCTTTGTTGATAGTCTGTTGAGTATAGCAAGCCAGCAAATGAAACTCGGTCTTAGGATTCAATGAGAACCCCACACATGAAGCAGTCCACTTTCACATTTTTCTTTCTCAGACTTTCCCAAGAGCTGCTAACTTCAAACTCTCCATTCTGAGAAGGAGTCCACCCTGTCTACCTCTTGCTGCTTAGGAAAGAGAACTCCACAAATGACACTTTGAATTTGGACTAGGTCCTCAGATCTAGCTGGCGGCCATTTCCAATCATTGTCTTGAATAACTGCTGCTACTATTGTCTCAGTATCAATGGAGATTGCAGAATCATAAACAATTCTCCTGCGGTAGCTCTGCAGCAAAGCCCCATGAGGATGCCAAGAATCCCACCAAAAGAATGTGACCTTCCCAATGATATGAAAAATCATTCTTCTGGCTTTTTCCCTTAGCTTCCAAAGCTTTCTCCACTCCCAAGAGCGGAAGATTAAGACCCCAAACTTCCGCTTTTTCAGATCTTTGTTCACGCATTCCACCCATAGTGAGCCAGATTTGGTGAAAGGAGACCAAATACCTCTAAGCACACAGCACACAGGCCTTCTTCCAATCCACAATTTGATTGATTCCCAGACCACCTTCTTTCTTAGGATAGGTGACTTTCTCCAAAGAATTTCCCATTCCACAGAAAAGCATTACACTTTCTCTCAATAGCTTTTTTTTATGACAAAGCTAGGCAATATAAAAAGCACCAATCATTTTGAATGCTGACAATTAAAGAATTCAGAAGTTTCAGTCTACCAGCAAATGAGAGATGCTTAGAAGTCCAGCTATTTCTTTTATAAGTCATTCTTTCAATCAAGGGCTTGCAATCATTATCATTAAGCTTCCCTATCTTGAAAGCAGTAAGCTGCTGCATTTGCATAATATGATTCTCATCCACACCAGAGAAGAAAATCTCACTTTTGAAAGCATTGAACTTCAGGCCTGAGACTTTTTTAAAAGAAAGCCTGCAAGATTCATTCCTGTGACTGCTTGAATAGCTTGACAGCTACCATCAAAAAAGATCATAAGGTCATCAGCAAAGCATAAATGAGTGAATCTAACCTCTTTGCATTTAGGATTCAAAGGTCAAGTTCCCTCCATATCTGCCTTGTTTAGAAGTGAAGAAAGAAAGCAATTCCATAGCTATTAAAAGTATGGATACATAGGATCACCTTGCCTCAAAGCCTTTTTGCCAGGAAAATCGCCCAGAAAACCCTCTATCTCCAAGAGAAAGCCTTGTTGTAGTGATACAAGACTTCACCAAGTTTACAAACTTCCCAGGAAAGCCCAAAGCAAGCAGAATATTCAAAAGGAAGCACCAGTTCACTGAGTCAAAAGCCTGAATAAGATCCATTTTCAAAGTGCATCTAGAGGTTAGCCCAGACCTATGAGAGTGCTTAAAAGAAATTTCTTGAGCTAAGAGGAGATTATCCACAATCTTCCTCCCCTCAATGAAAGCACATTGGTTAGGACTGATGATCTGAGGAATTTAAAACTTCATTCTATTAGCTAAGATCTTGGAAATGCATTTGTAGAGAGTTTGACAAGAGGAAAGAGCCCTATAGTCACTCATTCTTTCAGGGTTCACTTTGGGACTAAGCAAACAAATAGTAGTGGCATTCACCTCATGAAGGAGCTTGCGATTCATGAAAAAGTCAGAAATAGGTCTAGTTACCTCACCACCAAGATTACTACAGTCTGGCTTTCAAAAGTCAGCTGTATAACCATCAAGCCCAGGAGCCTTGTTCCCATTGAGGGAAAAGATGGTTTGCCTGATCTCATCCTGAGTCACTTCCTCTAGCAGCATACCTCTGCAATATGAAAAAATCTCTATCTGTAATAGGCTTTTGAAATCAGAAATTTATCCCCCCGAAAGATCTTCATCAGACTTCCCTAGCAGGTTCTGTTCTGATAGAAAGCCACAGCCTCATTCTGAATTTGAACTCCTCATTCTGCCATCAGAGCTATGCTATAAAGAGTTCCTAATAGTCTTTTTTGATCTTTTGGAGCTTACTATTTTAGTAGGCGCCAGTCTTCTGATCTCCAAAATCTATCCAAGAAATTCTTGACTTTTGCTTGAAAAAAGCTTCTTCAGCTGTACTGAGTTCTCTATACTTCACAGCTAGCCTTTTCTCTTCTGCAGCAAGAGAGTCATTTCTAGGATAATTTCAAAGTAGGCATTGAATATTCTCCAGCTCAGCTTTAGATGCTCTAGCCCTCTAAGAAAGATCTCCATTCCTACGGCGATTTTCTCAACGAAGGCGTCTAGGGCCGGATTGACTAACCTAAGCCTGAAGGGGGCCTTGCCATAGTTGGGAGTCTCCTTCTAGTTAGATTGACGAAGGCTAAGCTAGGTTTGGTAATACAAAAAAGAAAGAAAAGAGATCGGGCTTGACTTTCTTTTGGTAAGGAGGAGCCTTTCTGATCGTACTTCTTTCAAGGGAGTCTCTTTCTGTCTCCTTCGGGCTCTCCTCACTGGTATCCGTGACCTAATACTGGATTAAGGGATATATAGCTCTGGTACTTGTGAGACTGGACTTTAAAACTGTGCCGGGGAAGATGAAAACCGATGGATGTGTTTACGGGCACTAAGCTATGGCTATTCTTTGAAATTGGAAGAGGTTCCTGCTTTGATTCAAAAAAGAAAGTGAAAGGGCCCGAAGGGGCTTACCGGAGACCCCATTGATTGGACTCGATCAATCAATTCCTTAAACGAGTTCAAAAATGCTTTAAACGAAATTATGCTAAAGCGGATGATCAGGGTTTTCTTCCTTATTCCAGGTAAGCTTTCATAGTAGAGGATGCATGCAAGAAGAAAAACTCTCCTTCTTTTTCGAGTGAAAAGCTCGTTTTAATCATTCAAAGCGTCTCCGAGGAGGTCGGGTCAGACTATGGATATAAGCCAAAGAGAGGAGTTTGGGGCACCAGCTCTTCTCAGAACCCGGGGGAGAGACTAAAAGCTGTCTCTTGATCCCCCTCGGGGAGACCCTTCTTAATTGATTGCCAAATCTGAATCGAATTGCCATGCTCTAATCAAGGAGCGACCAATGAAAATAGAGTGAAATGTTCTGTTCTAGGGCGAAGCACTCTGATCCTGGGCTTTTGAACATCAAGCTTGTGCACAGGCCTCTCTCTTCCTTCTTGCTTCACACCTGCTATTGACCCCAATTCACTTAAGAAAGCAGCCAAGCAATGGCCTTGTTATTTATAAGGGGTGCGGCTATGCCGTGTTCTCGGTGTATGCGCGAAGTGAATCTTCTATACCGTCCATAGTTGGCGGGCAATTCGTCGTTCATGCATTTGGGACCGTTGTCGCTGGAGATTGAACTTAGTGCTAGGCTTCCGCTGTCGGTCCGGCCCGGGTGATGAAACTGAACGTACTTTGGTTAGTCATTCTGCTTGTATCGACTTCTGTTTGTCCCTCTGTTCCTGATCCTTTCAAGCATAGAATGAAGCGAGTGGGGATTTCCGGGTTTTAGGCAATTGAACTTCTAAAGAATTGGGAAATGACAGGGGATTCCTTCCTAAAGAAATGCTTTCCAAAGGGAAATGTTAAGTACTCTTACCGCTCTCTGATGGACGCCAGATGAAGCCAAAATCCTTTGAATGAATGCCTTAGTAAGGTAAGCTCCTTCATGCCTTTGCTCCCGCAAGCGGGAAAGAGAGTACTCCTATCTTGCTAAACAAAGGGAGAGAGAGGAGGAAGGCAGAGATAGCTAAGCCATTGGTGGAGAGAGGTAGGGCATGCCAAATACTGATTACCGGATTGCCTGATTGCTAGTATGGAGATATTCCCTTCGTACCTTTATGACTTTCTTACCTGCTTAACCGCTTCGCCCCTTTACCGCTTGACTCTTACACTAAACAGAGTCTTTATCACCTTAAGGAGCAATAGACGGAATTAGTGATAGCTGTACCAATTAGAGGAAGGAGCAAAGGAAGAAGGAAGCGTATCGAAGTCACTTCCGGGGGCTAGATAGGAGCGGCATAAGACTTCCTTGCTTTCTTGCTATCTTCTGTCTATCAAGGAATGCTATACTATCGAACTATAGACGAGATGAAGGAAGCAAGGGACAAAGCCAAGGTTCGTAGCGGGATAAGACTTTTAACGCTTTCTTCATTGCGCAAGAATGAATATATTAGTAAGGAACTGTAAGAAACTGTCTGACTAGCACCCGTAATAGGCCTACTTAGAGGAATGGGTAGCGTCTTTACCTTCTTTCATGATGTAGTTGCTTATCCTTTAGGGAAGCATTTCACTCCTAGGTTAAAGAGATGTGGAACTCTTTGACAGCAGGAACGGCTTAGTGTCTTACGTGAGAAGGCCTCTCTTTAAGCATCAAAACAAGAGTTACTGGAGGCGAAGTAGGAGTAGGATAAAAAGAAGTTCCTGCACAAAAAGAAGCTCTTCGACCACTTGCTTTCCTAACTGTAACGGGATCTTCTTCTTTATAAAAGTGACCACCTCTTCTTCACATAAAACCATTCGTTCAGAGTCGACAACTGCAGATAGGCCCCTCCCCAATGCTCTTATTCCTACTTGCGGATTCTCTCCATCCATAAAAGAAAGCATGCCCTTAAGCCACAGCCGAAGAATATGAATATTATAGGCTTTTTAAGTCTAGAAAAGATTCATCAACAGAGTAGGAAACCATCGTCTCCTGTTCTGTCCCCGACCCTTAAGACTCCCCCGATTCCGCCGTATGGAGCCGCCCGTATAACCTGCCTGCCACCTTGAAAACCCGCACCTTTCTCTCAGACGGAGGACTCGTGGCGGGAGACGAGGAAAGCACCCCTTCTTCTTATTATTATAAAGTCAGGTGTGGACGCTTTCTGAGGAGTGAAGTCTCGCAAACGAGAGTATAGAGTCAATCTGAATTTGACCAGGAATACTAGAAATGAGACTCTCAACAAAGGAATGCAACTAGAGGGATCCGACCATCAATGTTCGTTCCGCCGGACCCATGGAGAACATGATCCATTCTCTTTCCCTCCCCTGGTCCGAATGAAGAGAGGCCCAAACAATCCACCCACCGGGGGAATGAAAACAAATGTCTTATATTGTAAGAGCACCCAGAGAGATAGAATGTCGAACCAGAGGATCCTTCAGTTATGGTTGATCCTTAGGTCTATGCCCACATTAAAAAGCTTTCGTTCCCGGCCCGATACGAGAAGAGGGAATCAGTGCATAGCTTTCACCGGCCAAGGGTAGGCAGTCGTTCCAACTAAAGAGGCAGAAATAGGGAGGGGATGGATAAGTAGGGATCAATGGGAAGGTTGGAGTGACTTTCTTTTCTTTTTTTTGACTCTATAGGGTACCATAATGTGTGGTGTACTTTTAAGCGCTTTCAGGCAAATGATTCTCTTATATAAGTATAAGAGAATCCCGGGATCAAGCAAGTTAGCCCTTAGGCGGAAAGCCTTGAAGGAAAGATTCATCGGATGATTCATTCCAGTCCAGTCTGAAGTCAGTCAAGTAAGGACTGACGGGCGGATTCACTAGCTGTTACTTCGTGAACAATCGGGGTATTCCTATTATCTTTCCCCCGAATCTATCTATCTGTAGCCCGGCTACAGAGCAAGGCAAGTCAACTTTACTGAATCTTCCTTCTCTTATTCTTTTTCTAGTTAGAGAGATAGATCACTCCGAAACCTAAGAGAAAAGCCTTGACTAGCTCTTCTTTATAATCCGAGACTACAAAAGCAAATTCAACGTCCTTACCTTAACCTTCCAGCTAAGCATGAACAGAGTGAAGAGTCGGCAAAAGTTCACCACAGAAAGCATAGTCACAAGGGCAAGCGAACCACAGAGACCATTTCACAATCACAAGAGCTGAGCTGAAAGAAGGGTGAATATAATTCCCCTCGGGTGACTTCACTGCAGGGATTTCTATTGAAGAGCCGGGTGAGCTACCTTAACGGCACCCTGGTATTCCTTATTATTGATAGCACAGGTGATCCCTAATGGGATCGCTTCACCGATCTCTATATAGATCGCCCCTAGATCCCATTAGACTGATTTAGTGTGGTTAAGCTGTGAAGAAGAAAGGTAACTTAGTTTAGGGCTCTCTTTCTAAACAGGATAGAAAGATAGCAGCCATCAAAGAGAAGATAAAGGCTATTTTCCGCTTGACTTCCCGAGGGGAGGCAGAGAAGAAGCAGCCATTTCATCGGTTGTCGGAAGAGCAGTACAGTCGGTCTTGGTGCTTGAGTCAGTCCGTGGTCAGCAGTGGATTAGGTAGAATAGGTAGCTGTTCTTGCTCCTGAAAAACTGCTAAGAAGAATAGCTTTTCTTTTCTCTAGATCGAATGCGACCTAGAAAGATTCAACTTCTCCCACAGGGAAAGAAAGCCTTATTAGTTCAGCTAGTCCATTAATTAGATCACCTGTGCGTACGTTATCTATAATAAGGAAAGACCTGGCTCCAGGTAGCGAAAGGGAGTAGCAAAGGGCAAATTCGTTAGGAGAGAATACCAGGCGTCCAGCTTAGCAACCATTGAACTAGCTGCCACCAAAAGTGAAAGGGAGTCCCAGTAGATCACAGAACAAAGAGAGTCAGAGTAGTCTAAATCACCGAGTGAAAGCAGTCATTTCCGGAGTTAGCTCTGCGGATGAAGCAGGCGAAGAACTTTGATTATCATATAAAAGAGTTATATTCTTTCTAGAGATTCAGCCCCTAGAGACTAGCTAGCCTTCCGGGTGGATTGCTTTGAATAGAAATGCTTTCTCTGGTTCACTGAGGTAGTTCGACTAGCTGGAACGTAGCGAAGGTTCAGTTGCTCTTCCAGGGAAGGAAGCTGAATTAGGATTAGTCGTCCTATTGTAACTAAAGAAGTAGTAGAGTAGATCCCGAGTGCCACCGATATAGCTCTTGGAGTGCGGTGGGCCCCCTTCAAAGAAAGCACTTTTTTCTTCCGCAACATTCCTATCATTCCTTCCTTCTTGCTGTAGGCTTTCGTACCAATTGATGAGGTAGCATTTGGGAACTCCTTTCTATCCTTGTCCCTTGCCGGCTAGAGCCACGGAGCTAAAGGCAGATTCTTGAGTCGCTTATGACTTAGTCCTTACCAAGCAAGGCAAATCTGAATACGGATGAAGAAGCTTGGCGAGTTCTTTTTTTTGGACATTCTGTTCATCCTTTTTTTTTCGTTTATAAGGTGAGCTTCAATGCCCCTAGTCAGTAGGCGAGCGCTAAAAGCGCGCTGAGTGGCCTTTTCTTTTATTCTCGCTTTTTCAGTTTGGAGCTTTTGTGTTAGGAAAGAGCCTGAGCCTGCGTGCCTCTTTCTTTTCTTTTCCTTAAACACCGCGCTATTGAGCGTATAGCGCTTTTTAGAGTTGAGCTAAGGGGGTGTACCATTCAATGCCAGCCCTAAAGATGGCTATTGCTTGTCTTGTCTCGCCATAACAAGCTGAGCTAGATGGGCCCGAACCTACTCCTGCTCTTTGGGGTTCATAATTGTCTCTGGGATGGATATAGAATTAGACTTTAAACTGGCGTATGTCCTTTAGTTCAA